AGGTATTAAATATGTAGGTGGTGGCCGCATTTCTTCTTATCTTTTCTTCTATTTCTCTTGTGTATCAATTTTTTTTATTAGTTTATTAATTTATACTTTTTGATATGACTTTTGAACCATTTATTTAGGTTTTAATCAAAAAAAATTCAAAAGAAAATTTACGTCCTCTATTTTTTTTTGACAAATAGGCTAGCAGTCGTTGACGTTTTCCCAAAATTTTTCGCAAACCTCTCTGAGATGAAAAGTCTTTTTTGTGCAATTTCAAATGTGAAGTAAGTCTCTTTATCTTAGTGGTGAAACTGAATACTTGAAATTCAACAGACCCTCTGTTTTCTTCGTTTTCTTTTTGAGAAATAACCGAAATGAATGAATTTTTGACCATAAAAAAATTCTCCTTTCCCTTTTTACAGATATGGATTTTACCGATCAGTAATAATAATGCCATTAATTTGAATGTGGTATATACAATAATCTAATCCGAATTTCTTTATGAACTGCTAATTTTCTGAATTCAAATCAATCAATCCACTTTCAAATTTTAGATAGGAATAGAAAAGGATTGGTACATTTTCGCATCGAAGAATTTAGACCTAAAACGAAGAAGGTTCTGTTGATTCATTTCGAGATCTAATTGAGACATTATCCAATTTCGTATTGGATACTAGAATGAAATGTGAGACAAGACATGTGATCTGTGTATTTGTGTGCTTTCAGATACCCTATATTTTCTATCTATCCTATTTCAGATACCCTATATTATATATAGGGTATAGGATAGATAGAAAAAGTGTATTATCCACGAATTTTCAATCGTGGATAAAGATGTATTCTTAACATACTGAAACGACTGCCATTATTGGTATCAAACCAATAACGATTCATACAAGCTAAATCTTCTAATCGATAATTAGGCCAAAGAAAGTGCTTTAATTTCATTAATTTGAATTGATTTTTCTCTCTATCAAGATGGTTATTGTCATGTGAAACTTGTCTGCTGTTTTTTACGTTCTTTCCGTTCCAAAATACTGGATTTCTATCTACATCATTTCTATTCTTTGAATTCAAAGAAATTTGAATTCTGAATTCTCTACGACGTCTAAACGATAAAATATTTTCAGGAACAAGTAAATCAAAATGATTTTTGTCTCTATTTCTACTTATTCTGTTATGTGATGAAATAGCTTCATCAAAATCTTTCTTAAGAACATATCTTTCTCTTTCCTCTTGGTATTTCGTTTTGCCCTTACTCTTATGAACCAACGAAGTACCTATGGTTTGATACATAATCAATTGTCCATCTTTTTTTCCAGACAGACGAATGGGTTCTATAATAAATGCTTCTTTTTTAATCAATGGTTTCGAACTCCCAACCCTCATGATATCCAAACTCATTTGTCTCCTTTCAACCGAGGCTAGAAGAATTTTGCTTGGATCTTCCAGTCTAAGCAGGAGACAATACGTCCTGATATTATTGATCGTTTTTTGATTCAAAATCTCGTCGAATCTCAATTGAAAAAGAAAATAACGTTTCAGGAATAAATCTAGTTCTGTTTCTTCTTTTTTTTTCTTTTTCCTTTTTTTCATGCCTGATCTTTCAGAATTTTCTTCAATATCTTTTTGTTGTGGGCGAACGGATTCAAGATCTCCTCGGCTTGTGGATTCTTTTTCTTCTTGATTTCGATGATTCGATGCTATCAAAAAACTTCCTTTTTCCTTGTCATTGATCTTTTCCTTTTCAGTACTACTACTATTTTGATTTCTATTCAAACTACTATTTTGATTTCCATTCAAACTACTATTTTGATTTCCATTCAAACTACTCTTTTGATTTCCATTCAAACTACTCTTTTGATTTCCATTCAAACTACTCTTTTGATTTCCATTCAAACTACTCTTTTGATTTCCATTCAAACTACTATTTTGATTTCCATTCAAACTACTATTTTGATTTCCATTCAAATTTAAAAGAAGTAATTTGCTTGGTATAACCCAAGGTTTCGTTTTATATACATTAGAAAGTGACACAAATTCTGGGAAGAACCGACGATTCGGTATGAGATCCTTTAGCAATTTTTCATTCATTCCCATCCAATCAAAAAATCCGTTTGAATTTGGTGGATTGATTTCTGGAATCCTATCTGGAATCATAAGATAAAAAAGATCATTTTTCTGATTTTTTTCAGAATTATTAGTACGCATTTTATTATTATTAGTACGCATTTTTTTCCTTTGATTCCTATTGCTCATGATCCAGGACTGAAGTTCGTGTTTTTTTCTAAGATCAAAATGGATAATTTTCCAATCCAAATATTTTGTATCGGTCGTTTTTTCCCTATATGGAACCTTTCCTACAAAATTCTTAATAGGGATGTTCCCCGGCCTATCAAAAAGTTTAGCCGTTTTATAAGAAATCTCTTGGTTCGTATTTCCTTCAAACGGAGATCTATAGCATTCCCTTTTATTTTCATAATTAAGAAATTGATATGATAAAAGATCATATCTATCATATCTATAGTATTTTTGAAAATTCTCTTTTTGATTAGATAATGAATCCACTTCAAATTGTTTTTGTTTTTTGAAATGAATTAATTGGTCTTTTGAATGACATTTGCTAAAATTTTCATTTTTAGCAGCTCTATTTCGCCATTTTTCTGGTATTAATCTAGACCATCTGATCTGAGATAAATCGTATTGATAATGTCCTCTTAACCCTCTTAAGCAGGTTTTCCATTGATTCATTTCATAACTCGAATGACCCATTCCTTGTGTTTCAAAAGGAGCCTTTATTTCGGGCTTAAGAAAAAAAGGGCTTCCTTGATGTTGAAGAACAGATTTATACGAGTTACTAAGTTGGTGTGATAATTTGTAAAATACATATGCTTGTGACACGCAGGATAATTCATAAAAAAGATGTGAAATTATTTGACTATTTCCAATAGAATCAAGTGCCTTTTTGATAGTAGAAATAATTGGATTTTTCTTTTTTTTATTCATTTTTTCTTCTTCATTATTAGAAATGGATTTTTTTTTTGTTGATTCAAGAGAAAGTTCTGTATTCATTCTGGGAATATTCATGATAGATAAAAAGATATCTGTGTATATTCTTTGAATGAAAGATTTGAAAAACAGGGGTAATTTAGCGATTAATCCAGCAGCTCTTCTTTTTAATATTTGCCATTTTTCGAATCTTTTAGCATTATAACTTGTTTTGTTAGGACTAAGATTATTGATTCTTGGAGTTACTTTTTTTTTCTCTTTTGTGATTCTTTCTACTTGATTTCGAATTGTACTTGTTCTATCAGTGAGATCCTTCATTTTTTTTTCTGTCACTGAAGAATTTTTCCAACTCGGAGATGTAATTTGATTAACTGATTCGTGAATTATCTGATTGCTGATTATGGAATCTTTTTCTTCTTTAATTTCACTCGATTCATATACTTCTACTTCTTTTAACCGCAATACATATACTTCTACTTCTTTTAACCACAATAATCGAATTGGATTTACTTTTGAAAGTTCTTTTTTTATTCTTGTTATAAAAATAAGACTTTTGATAACCCAATTCTTTGTTTCTTTTGAAACTTGTTGAAATAATTTAGTTTTTTCTTTGAAAACTATTCGAGCTCGAAAATAGTGCTTCGGTAATTGTTGAATTTTTTTTTCGAGTTCCTTTAAAATGGGTTTAAAAAAGGAAGGTTGTTTTCGGGGCGAACCAAAAGGACGTGCAGCTTCCCTTCCCCAAACTGTTAAAAAACTAAAATCCTCTTTGTTGTCTTGCATTAGATTTTTCTCAGAGGATCCTAGGTTCGATTTGTGCCAAGGTTTAAAACGGAAAGGAAATAAGATTTTTATCTGCATACCGTCCAGGAACCAATCTTTCGGAAATTCTGTTTCGGATAATGGAACACCGTTATAGGTACATTTAACATGCATCTCTTGATTCAATTCCTGGAAATCCTCAGACCATTCAGGACGTTGCAATAGCAACATACGTCCAATATTTTTCGCAATTATGAATGAAGGGAATCTAATATATTTTCTAAAAAAAGAGTGACTTAATAACAGCGAACCTCTTATTGCTTGCCCACATGGAATGTTATCCCAGGCCTCTGCTATCTCTATTCGCGCTTCCTTCCCTTTTCTGTTCTCCTCTTTTTTTTCTTCTCTTTTTGTTTGCTGTTCTGTATACTCGACAATTTTGAATGCTTCCCCTTTCCGCACCCAATTTCTAAAAATTCTAAAAATTCGGTTAATCACCCCGGAGATATCATCAAAATCAAAAAAAGGGAATTTTTGGATTCTGTCCAAAAAAAGAGGGGAATGTGCATGTGGTTGATAGAATAGCCAAATACCCAATTTACGCCGTTGAGCCCGCATAGAACCTTTGATTAGACTTCGCCGAAAGTCTGATTTTTGTGAATAACGCATCAAAGCCAATTCCTCTGGTTCATCGGACGCTTTAGGATTCACAATAGTAGAATCAAGATCCTTCGTCTTAACAGTAAAAATGACTACACGTTTGGGTTTTCTTGTACGAATTTCATGATCGTCTGGTGCCTCTTCCGGAAAATCCTCTGATTCTTGTTCTATCTCGGTGATTAATTTGTATGACCATCGAGGGACTTTTTTACTCATTTCTTCTGATTCTCTGCTAATTTTTTGACCATTAGCATCCGTTACAATTTCTGTTGATAATGGTTCAAATCCATTTATTTTCTGTTCAAATTCTCTGCTAATTTTTTGACCATTAGCATCCGTTACAATTTCTGTTGATAATGGTTCAAATCCATTTATTTTCTGTTCAAATTCTCTGCTAATTTTTTGACCATTAGCATCCGTTACAATTTCTGTTGATAATGGTTCAAATCCATTTATTTTCTGTTCAAATTCGTGGTAATCAGTATCCGGAAGAAGGAGACCTTGAATCCGATTTTTCCCAAATATCTCTATGAAATCTTTTAGGATTGATGGTGATTTGTATATGGTTTTCCTATATGATC